CATCCCCCATGGGTTCTATACCCGATTCATAACTAGAGAGCTTCTCTGGTCCTTCACTAATCGGGGCTAAAACTCCAGAAATGAGAAATGCCAAGATAGGAATAACACTTGATATTATTAGAAATGCCCAGAAAATATCATATTCGTGAAGCAGAAACATAGATGCACTCCTATTAGTGTGGAATAGACTGAATTAGTCTATTCGAATTGGAATTGTCAATTCGTCCAGAACTTCTTACGTGAAATAAGCATTTTTTCTTAGCATTAGCGATATAACATATAGGCATTAGTTAAACAGGGATTTCTAGTATATTCTATTCGAAGTATTATTAAAAAAGAAAATTCATTCGGGTAGAGGATTATTGCGGCTATTGACTCGATATGAATATGGAAACATAATCCAATGCACCGAACGATTATATTCTCTCTTCTTGCCCTATCCTAGATTTATATTATTTTATAAAATTGATATCTAAAATTGATAAAATTCTTAATTGATTCAATCGAATTGCGAGGAACCCAAATATAAAAAATATAAAAAAAATGTTTCCATACCAAACAAAATTAGAAACTTTGCTTTGGTTGGATCTCCACTATCCCGACGTACTCTCTAAGGAACAGAAAGGAACAATAAGAATCAAGGTATTTAATTAGAGTTATAATGCAAAAGGCATTCTATTTTGAATCAATTTGTAGTACTAAACTAAAGTAGTCAAGTGATTTGGAATAAACAAAAATACTTATTTGTCACTGCAATACCGCTTAGTAAAACTAAGCAATGTTGGTAAGGCGTTAAATTTCGTTACAAGAAAAAGTTTGTTTTGAAGCAAACCTACATAATGAAGTATAGCATCGTGGTATAATCGGCGGAATCGTAAATTCTACATAAGATACTTCTATTCTATTCTATTCTACTTCATATTCTAATATATATTCTACTTCATATTCTAATATAATAGTAATAGAAAAAAATAACATATTATTGAAATCGAACGATTCGATAAATCAAATCTCCAAACCAACTCATAGAAATAGAAGAGGGTACAAATATTGATTTGATATATTGATGACCAATTTATTATCTCTAAAACAATCAATTGGAGTTGTTCTTCTACCAAAAAGCGATTTGTCAGGGTATTCCACAAATACAAAACCAATAATAGGTACTCGATCCATGTGACTTATGATTAGATTTGGTTGAGTCGGGTTGGAGTTTTTAGCCAAGATCCTGTCATGATTTTAACTTCAAAATGGATTGGGTATACATGTCAAAGCAAAAGTATATCACTAACTCTTTGATCGTGACAGGTATGTAATTCACCGACGACGATTAATGAAGAAGAATGGATTGGATTTTTTATCCGAGATTTAATAAATATTAAATGTATCCATTCAATTAAATAAAATTTTTGTTTTCATTTTCCTGTCCCTATGAATCCATATGATCATAGGGTAATGCTTCCAGTTCTATGGACCAACCGACTGACCAGCCACAAACAAGTACTAATGAGATGAGGATGAGATGAGGAAATTAAAACTCAAAAAAAGAATGTAAATATAATGTATAAATGTATAGGGCTATACGGACTCGAACCGTAGACCTTCTCGGTAAAACAGATTAAACTTTTTATTATCGAAATGATTCGAACTGTTTCAAAGACCCAACATGCATTTTGTTGCATTGGGCTCTTTCATCAACTGATGAAAAGATCAGTTAGTCCACCATATTTTTTCTTCACCGAAAACAAGAAGATAATGAGATGGCTCCATTTGCTCTGATTCATTATTCATTATTTGAATTCTGATCTAAGAGCAATACCAAAGTGTTTCAAAGAAGGGTTACTTTGACATAGGTCTGCTTCTGGCCTGGATCCACCTAAGTTAAAATTTAATGGAGTCTCCATCGTTCCGCTCTAAGAGTCAAATATGAGACTTCTTACACCTTAAAGTTCATAGGACGAAAGGAGGTTATTTTGAGGCCCTTATACTCGTTATGCCTAGCATTGAATAGACTGGGTATTCACCTTATCAATTCTCAAATCAATGATGGGCTCTATTTGACATCAGAATTCGCACCCGAATCGGATTGACCAAATATTTGTCAGGCTATTGTTCTCTTGTTCTCTCGAATCCATGGAGTAAGACATCGATTTATCAATAAGATTATTTGATTACATGATTGACTCCCTTGAAAAGCATTGGCGCACGTGTAAACGAGGTGCTCTACCAACTGAGCTATAGCCCTTGTCATAGACATCTTATGATATAGATAATTTCTTGTCAAGATGGATATTCCATAATTACATAATATAATATTGGCCGTTTCCTCCCAATTAATTAAGGATTTGTATTGCTTAGAAGTAATATTTCATATATAATCCCCGAAGTGATGAATCTCTTTTTTTCTTTGTAGTGATAAAAGACCTACTTAACTCAGTGGTTAGAGTATTGCTTTCATACGGCGGGAGTCATTGGTTCAAATCCAATAGTAGGTAGAACTTATTAGATACCGGATGGTATCTAATAAGTTTTTCTACTCATCTTCTTTTTTTGTTGTATTAGATTAGATTTAATTGTTTTCGATTGTCGGAATCAAAACATGCTGTCTAATCATGCTGTCTAATAAAGAACTTCTTTTGATTGTTTTGATGCATCAACTAGTCGGAAATAACATTGATAGCCTCTACTCGTGTCCTAGCTCGTCTGAGAGCTAGATTCGCCTCAATTGCTTGTCTTTTACCTCCTGCTTTACTCAAGCTAGCTTCCGCTTTTTCAAGAGCTTGCTGAGCTTCTTGCGGATCAATGTCAGTACTTATTTCTGCATCATTTCCTAAAACGGTGATCTCATTATTACCTATTCTAGCGAAACCCCCCATCAATGCCACCGTTAGCCATTGGTCATTTAGGCGTATTCTCAAAAGACCTATATCTACAGCTGTGACAATAGGGGCGTGGTTTGGTAATACACCAATTTGGCCACTATTAGTGGATAAAATGATTTCTTTCACTTCTGAATCCCAAATAATTCGATTAGGGGTTAATACACAAAGATTTAAGGTCATTTCTTCAATTTGCTCTCCACTTCTAAGTTCATAGCTTTCGCGGTAGCTTCATCAATGTTACCCACTAAATAAAAGGCCTGCTCGGGAAGACTGTCTAATTCTCCGGAGAGGATCAGTTGAAACCCCCTAATTGTTTCTGCGAGGCTAACATATTTCCCTGGGGAACCAGTAAATACTTCTGCTACAAAGAAGGGTTGTGATAAGAAACGTTCAATTTTTCGTGCTCTTGCTACGGTTAAACGATCCTCTTCGGATAATTCGTCTAATCCAAGGATAGCTATAATGTCCTGCAGTTCTTTGTAACGTTGTAAAGTTTGCTTCACTTTTTGCGCAGTTTCATAATGTTCCTCGCCAACGATCCGAGGTTGGAGCATAGTTGACGTTGAATCTAAAGGATCTACTGCTGGATAAATGCCTTTTGCGGCTAATCCTCTTGATAGTACGGTAGTAGCATCTAAATGTGCAAATGTCGTAGCAGGAGCAGGGTCAGTCAAATCGTCTGCAGGTACATAAACTGCTTGAATAGAAGTTATAGATCCTTCTTTTGTAGACGTAATTCTTTCTTGCAAAGAACCCATTTCTGTACTAAGGGTAGGTTGATAACCCACTGCGGAAGGCATTCTCCCTAATAAGGCAGATACTTCTGATCCGGCTTGGACGAATCGAAAGATATTGTCAATGAATAGAAGTACGTCTTGTTCATTAACATCCCGAAAATATTCCGCCATGGTTAGGGCGGTCAAACCAACTCTCATACGAGCTCCCGGCGGTTCATTCATCTGACCATAGACGAGAGCTACTTTTGATTCTGCAATATTTTGTTCATTAATCACTCCGGATTCTTTCATTTCCACGTAAAGATCATTTCCTTCACGAGTACGTTCGCCTACTCCACCAAATACGGATACACCCCCATGAGCTTTAGCAATGTTGTTGATCAATTCCATAATGAGTACTGTTTTACCCACTCCAGCTCCCCCAAATAGTCCGATTTTTCCTCCACGGCGATAAGGGGCTAAAAGATCCACTACTTTAATCCCTGTTTCAAAGATTGATAATTTCGTATCTAACTGTATAAAGGCGGGTGCGGATCTATGAATAGGAGATGTTGTGCGAGTATTTACAGGACCTAAATTATCAACAGGCTCGCCAAGAACGTTGAAAATTCGTCCGAGAGTTGCTCCACCGACTGGAACACTTAGAGGAGCTCCCGTATCAATCACTTCCATTCCTCTCGTTAGACCGTCTGTAGCACTCATAGCTACAGCTTTAACTCGATTATTTCCTAATAATTGCTGTACCTCGCAAGTAACTTTAATTTGCTGACCAACGGTATCTCGCCCCTTGACTACCAAAGCATTATAAATATTTGGCATTTTGCCGGGGGGAAAGGCGACATCCAGTACTGGGCCAATAATTTGAGCAATACGCCCTAGGTTTTTTTCTTCAAGTGTGGAAACCGCAGGACCGGAAGTAGTAGGATTTATTTTCATAATCATGATAAAGTGAAATATGTCGAAATTTTTTGGAATATTTCCCGAATAAAAAAAAATGTCCGATAGCAAGTTGATCGGTTAATTCAATAATAAATGAAAGTTAGCACTTGATTTAGTTGGTACCATCCAACCGAATCTAATTTAATCATTTACTCATTCAATGAATGAATTTTCAAGTTTAACCACACTTTTTCAAAAAAAAAAGATAAAGCGGATGAAGATGAATAAGAAGCATGAAGAAGTGTGTTTCTTTTTTTTTTTTTTATTTTATATTTTTTATATTTATATAATTTATATATATTTATATATATATATTTATATATATATAGATAATTAGATAATCCCATACATATCAGATTTTAGAATTTATGTAATTATGTAATTCGAACCCGAACTCGATTTATGATTCATTTTTTGATCTCATTGTCCGTTGTTATTTATTTTTTTTTTCATAGGGATTTTCGCCCATTTGTAGTTTATCCCCTTCTTTTTTGACTTCTTTTTTGAATCTACTAAATCTAAATACTAAAAAAAATGCCCTCTTGACAGTAATATATGTTGTATATTTAAATCCTAGATGTGAAAATAGGCATAATTCATCCATGAAAAAGAAGGGGATAAACTACAAACTTGCAAAACAAGGTTGGGTTGCGCCATACATATCAAAGAGTATACAATAATGATGTATTTGGCGAATCAAATACATGGTATTATTAATTTAATTAATTGAGAATATTAATTAATATTCTATTAATTAATAGTTGAATTGAATAGTTGAATTGAAAATTGTTTGAAAGATTTTTTTTTTCAAAGGTTTCATTCACGCCCAATCCGTGTCGAGTAGATCTTGTCATTGTGAAAATTCTTAATTCATGAGTTGTAGGGAGGGACTTATGTCACCACAAACAGAGACTAAAGCAAGTGTTGGATTCAAAGCTGGTGTTAAAGATTACAAATTGACTTATTATACTCCTGACTATGAGACAAAAGATACTGATATCTTGGCAGCATTCCGAGTAACTCCTCAACCCGGAGTTCCGCCTGAAGAAGCAGGGGCTGCAGTAGCTGCCGAATCTTCTACTGGTACATGGACAACTGTGTGGACTGATGGACTTACCAGTCTTGATCGTTACAAAGGACGATGCTACCACATCGAGGCCGTTGTTGGGGAGGAAAATCAATATATTGCTTATGTAGCTTACCCTTTAGACCTTTTTGAAGAAGGTTCTGTTACTAACATGTTTACTTCTATTGTAGGTAATGTATTTGGGTTTAAAGCTTTACGAGCTCTACGTCTGGAGGATTTGCGAATTCCTCCCGCTTATTCCAAAACTTTCGAAGGCCCACCTCACGGTATCCAAAGCGAAAGAGATAAATTGAACAAGTATGGTCGTCCCCTATTGGGATGTACGATTAAACCAAAATTGGGATTATCCGCGAAAAACTATGGTAGAGCGTGTTATGAATGTCTTCGCGGTGGACTTGATTTTACCAAGGATGATGAAAACGTGAACTCACAACCATTTATGCGTTGGAGAGACCGTTTCTTATTTTGTGCCGAAGCACTTTATAAAGCACAGGCCGAAACAGGTGAAATTAAAGGGCATTACTTGAATGCTACTGCAGGTACGTGTGAAGAAATGATCAAAAGGGCTGTGTTTGCCAGAGAATTGGGAGTCCCTATCGTAATGCATGACTATCTAACAGGGGGATTCACTGCAAATACGAGTTTAGCTCATTATTGCCGAGACAATGGTCTACTTCTTCACATCCACCGCGCAATGCATGCAGTTATTGATAGGCAGAAGTATCATGGTATGCATTTCCGCGTACTAGCTAAAGCATTACGTATGTCTGGCGGGGACCATATTCACGCTGGTACAGTAGTAGGTAAACTGGAAGGTGAACGTGAGATGACTTTAGGTTTTGTTGATTTATTACGTGATGATTATATTGAAAAAGACCGAAGTCGTGGTATTTTTTTCACTCAAGATTGGGTCTCTATGCCGGGTGTTATCCCTGTAGCTTCAGGGGGTATTCATGTTTGGCATATGCCTGCCCTGACTGAGATCTTTGGGGATGATTCCGTACTACAGTTCGGTGGAGGAACTTTAGGACACCCTTGGGGAAATGCACCTGGTGCAGTAGCAAATCGGGTAGCTTTAGAAGCGTGTGTACAAGCTCGTAATGAGGGACGTGATCTTGCTCGTGAAGGTAATGAAATTATCCGTGAAGCTAGCAAATGGAGTCCTGAACTAGCCGCTGCTTGTGAGGTTTGGAAAGCGATCAAATTCGAATTCGAACCAGTAGATAAGCTAGATGTTAAAAAATAAGCTTGCGTAATTCAGTAATTCTCCTAATTGCAATTAAACTCGGCCCAATCTTTTACTAAAAAAGGATTGAGCCGAAAAGAATGAGCATCCTTATGTATTTGCATATATCTTTTCTTTTATATATCAATTTTATATATCAATATATACAGAATATATACAGAATGCGCAGGGGCAGGGACCTTACCTACAATCCATATATACAAGATCTAAATATAAGATAAAATCTAAGGCTAAACAACTAAATACTTCTTTTTCTTATTTGTTGGATCTATAATAGATCCAACGGATCTTTTTGATTGGTAGATTATTTTATATATCAGAGTTTCAGACCATAGCTCAAGCCAAGGGAGGGTATCTTCCACTGGTCTTGGATATTGTCTTTTTCGTTCCGTGTCGCGTCCTATGGAAACTCATATTATACGAGAAAGAATTCTTTACCAGAGGTAAGAAGTATTTCTACTTTCGATGAGAATTTATACACGATACACGATATGAGAGGAAACCCTTACTTATATTTTTTTCTATTTTTTATTTTGGATAATTGAGGAAAAGGTTCCATCATTTAAATCATAAATCATATAAATCATACATAATAATATATATTGAAATGATACCCTGGATCCCCGCAACACAAAAGATAATTATTTCTTTCAATACTCATTCGTATTAGTTAACGATACAAATGAAACGGCTGGATCCATATGCTTAATTCTTATACGATTATACGAAATAAAAAAGTTACGAAATAAAAAAGTCAAATAATTATTCATCCAATGACTATTCATCTATTATATTTTAAAATAAAATAAGGCGCGGGAAAACTCTATGAAAAAGTGGTGGTTCAATTCGATGTTCTCTAACGAGGAGTTAGAACACAAGTATAGGCTAAGTAAATCGATGGATAGTTTTTGTCCTATTAGATATAGCAGTGGAAGCGAAGACCCTGTTACAAATGATATGGATAAAAACGTTTCCAGTTGGAGTGATAGTGGAAGTTGTAATTTCAGTAGTGTTGCACATTTTTTTGATATCATAGATATCATAGACATTTTGAGTTTCATCTCTGACGACACTTTTTTAGTTAGAGATAGTAATAATGGGGACAGTTATTCTATATATTTTGATATTGAAAATCGGATTTTTGAGATTGACAATGATAGTACTTTTCTGAATAAACTAGAAAGTTCTTTTTCTAGTTATCTGAATTCTAGTTATATGAGTAGTGGATCTAAAAGTAGTAATCGCTACTATTATCATTACATGTACGATACTCAATCCAGTTGGAATAATCACATTAATAGTTGCATTGGTAGTTATCTGCGTTTTGAAGATAGTTACATTCCAGGCGGGACCCATAATTACAGTGACAGTTATGTTTATAGTTTCATTTGTAATGAAAGTAAAAGATCTGATGATTTCGATATCAATATAAATCAAAACTTCAAACATTTATGGGTTATGTGCGAAAATTGTTATGGACAAAATTACAAAAAATTTTTTAAGTCAAAACTGAATATTTGTGAATACTGTGGATATCATTTGAAAATGAGTAGTTCAGATAGAATCGAACTTTTGATTGACCCTGGTACTTGGGATCCTCTGGATGAGAGTATGGTCTCGACGGACCCCATTGAATTTCTTATTCAGAACATATTGATTCTTATCAAGAAGAGACAGGTTTAACTGACGCTGCTCAAACAGGCATAGGTCAACTAAATGGTATTCCCGTAGCAATTGGGGTCATGGATTTTCAGTTCATGGGAGGAAGTATGGGATCTGTAGTCGGTGAGAAAATCACCCGTTTGATCGAATATGCTACTAATCAATCTCTACCTGTTATTATTGTATGTGCTTCTGGAGGAGCACGCATGCAAGAAGGAAGTTTTAGCTTGATGCAAATGGCTAAAATATCTTCTGCTTTATATAATTATAAATTTAATAAAAAGTCATTCTATGTATCAATTCTTACATCTCCTACAACTGGTGGAGTTACAGCTAGTTTTGGTATGTCGGGAGATATCATTATTGCTGAACCTAATGCCTACATTGCATTTGCGGGTAAAAGAGTAATTGAACAAACATTGAATAAGACAGTACCCGAAGGTTCACAAGAGGCTGAGTATTCATTCTATACTGGCTTAGTCGATCCAATCGTACCACGTAATCTTTTAAAAGGTGTTCTGGGTGAGTTATTTCAGCTCCATGGTTTCCTTCCCTTGACTTCAAATTTTAAAAACGAAAGTACAGCACTAGATTCAGTTATTTGTAGTGAGCAATAAATAATTCATCATCGTGACAAAAAACCGATAAAAATGACGTTTGGTCACATAAATTCTGCTTGATGTATAGTTATAATATAATAATATAATTTATAATATAATTTAATGTAAATATATTAATGAATGTCTAATAAATATAGAATAAATATAGAAATATCCATGTAGTAACAGAAGTAATCTCTATATCTTCCGAAAATCCATTTTTTGACTTTTACGATGAATCCCTCTTGTATCGGATTAGTTAGAGTCGCGAACTCATAAAAACTTCTTATTATTTTAGTTTTTGAAAGAAGATAAGAATGAAAACAGGATAAGAAAAAGTTTATTAAATGGAATTATCATACATATTCGTGTAGAAAGATAAATAAAATAAAATAGGTCCACTTAATGTAATGTAGTTTTACGTTTCTTGAACTTAATATTATTTTGCATTTATTAACTACTTAATTTAATTTATTAACTACTTAATATTATTTATATTCTTAATACTATTTATATTATTATTTATATTATTTAATATTATTTATATTATAATAGATATATTATAATAGATTTATATTATAATAGATAGACTACTTATCATAAGATATCTTTATAAGAGGTTCAAATATTAAATTGAGGCACCCATTCTATGACAGATTTCAACTTACCCTCTATTTTTGTGCCTTTAGTGGGCCTAGTATTTCCGGCAATTGCAATGGCTTCTTTATTTCTTTATGTCCAAAAAAATAAGATTGTCTAGCTGCGATGTATGGGACCAAATCGCATCAAGTTATTTCAATCAACACTGGATCATTATTTAGGTATCCGTTTTTTTAGTGGAATGTGGTACGATATGTGACTCCTTGCGAATACAAATGAAAGGAAGAGCCGTTTTGCATGCGTATACATTATATCTGTATAAATGCATGTATATGTAGGTATAGCTCTGGTAAAAGCGGATCATCAAATATTTAAAGTGGAAAGTCAATGTATCTAACCAATTACTTCTAATGTTCACATTAAGTGCTAGTTGATGAGAGTTACCTCGGGCTCGGGAGCAAGAAAAGAAAAGTCAAATTCATTTGGTTTATTCTCCCAATTCCAATCGAATGCAATTGGATCTAGTATAGTATGAACTGGCGATCAGAACATATATGGATAGAACTTATAACGGGGTCTCGAAAAATAAGTAATTTTTTCTGGGCCTGTATCCTTTTTTTAGGTTCACTGGGATTCTTAATCGTTGGAACTTCCAGTTATCTTGGTAGGGATCTGATATCCGTATTTCCATATCAGCAAATATCTTTTTTTCCACAAGGGATTGTGATGTCTTTCTATGGAATTGCGGGTCTATTCATTAGTTCCTATTTGTGGGGCACAATTTTTTGGAATGTAGGTAGTGGTTATGATCGATTCGATAGAAAAGAAGGAATAGTGTGTATTTTTCGTTGGGGATTTCCTGGAAAAAATCGTCGTATCTTCCTTCGCTTCCTTATGAGCGATATTCAGTCAATCAGAATGGAGGTTAAAGAGGGCCTTTATACTCGCCGTGTCCTTTATATGGAAGTCGGGGGCCAGGGAACTATTCCCTTGACTCGTACTGATGAGAATTTAACTCCACGGGAAATTGAACAAAAAGCTGCGGAATTAGCCTATTTCTTGCGCGTACCAATTGAAGTATTTTGAAATGAAACGAGGAATAAATACTTTCTCGGCATGAGGGAAGGAATTCGGTAATCCTTTTTTTTCTTCTTTTTAATTTTAATACAACTGAACAACTGAAGTTTCTTCAGAATGCTCATTTGAGTAGAACATGCTAGATTCTATTTCTTTGTTCTGTTGATGTGGCGGTGACCCTTAGAATAAAGCAAAAGCAGGGGGACGTATATGGAACAAAACAACTAAACTATAATAAAAAGTCATTTTTCGTCTGCCAAAAATTTTTTACGTGTATGCTGGAGTTCAACTCAATTCTTTCTTTCATACTAGTAACAAGTATAATAAGTATAGATTCATTACATATACCCAAACCGGACATTTCGAAATAATGACTTGGTCCACGGTGGAGTTTTTTCGTATTGAAATTTGAATAATATTCTTCAAGTGGTTTTTGAGCATTCATCAAAAAGAACAAATAAGGATGCAATACAATTGGTTCTAATTTGTTCAATTGAAATATCTGAATATTTGCTTATTTTTTTTTTTCATCCAAAACGGACTCTATCTTTATTCTATATTCCATATTTAATTTAGACCCAAGATTTAATTTAGTTAGATCAAGGACTAAAAAAAGAACTGAATAATTATACAAAAATTGAGAATAGATCCATAGGTTCCGCACCTTGTTATAGAACTCATGCTTCAGAGAAATATCAAATAATATAAAATTAACAAATAAAATGAAGCAGGTTTATTAACAATTCAAAAAAAAAGAAAAGTGAAAAAAAAAAAGAAAGCGTTGATTTTCCTTCCATATCTTGCATCTATAGTATTTTTACCCTGGTGGGTCTCTCTCTCATTTAATAAATGTCTGGAACCTTGGGTTAATGATTGGTGGAATACCAGGCAATCCGAAACTTTCTTGAATGATATTCAAGAAAAGAACGTTCTAGAAAAATTCATAGAATTAGAACAACTATTTCTGTTGGATGAAATGATAAAGGAGTACCCCGAGACACATCTACAAAAGCTTCGTATAGGAATCCACGAAGAAACAATACAATTGGTCAAAATACATAATGAATATAATTTACATAGCATTTTGCATTTCTCGACAAATATAATCTGTTTCGCTATTCTAAGTAGTTATTTTATTCTGAGTAATGAAAAACTTGTCATTCTTAATTCTTGGGTTCAGGAATTCTTATATAACTTAAGTGACACAATAAAAGCCTTTTCCATTCTTTTAGTCACTGATTTATGGATCGGATTCCACTCTCCACATGGTTGGGAACTAATGATTGGTTCGGTCTACAACGATTTTGGATTGACACATAACGATCAAATTATATCTGGTCTTGTTTCCACTTTTCCAGTCATTCTAGATACAATTGTGAAATATTGGATTTTCCATTATTTAAATCGTGTATCTCCTTCACTTGTAGTTATTTATCATTCAATGAATGAATGAGAATATTTGATCTCTTGATATCAATCAAATCAGAAAGAATCTTTCTTCGTGCATAACGAAATTAAAATTGGACTTACTCTTTCTTTATACCTCTACCTGTTTATTCAAGGTATTCATCCTATATTCCAGTACAATTATTCCGGTACAATGACAACAGACTTGTGGATAGGGAACTATACTAGCTACCTACCTAATTTATTGTAGAAATTGGGGGATCG